AATCCTATTTTTTTATTCAATTTTGAATTGACCTTTGGATACAAATCGCGAGAATGTATATTCTTCTTCAAATATGCTATTGAAGGAAAAGGGATTAAACCTTTTTAAGAAATAAAGTTTTTTGATCGGAATATTAAAAAACCGAAAGATCCCTTAACTATTTAAGTTATTAATCGAACGAATCACACTTTTACCACTAAACTATACCCGCTACATATCCATTATTATATATGGATATACCTTTTGTCGAACAAAGGAATGAGATGCAATTAAGATAGCGTCAGACTCATGAAAATTCTAGCGTTGACACTACGTCCCGCCGGGGCGGGGGTATTTGAAAAAATAGGCGAAGAACAGAAAGTTTATTTTTTATTTAAATAAAATATTTAAATAAAAAATAAATAAATCAAAAATTTAGAATAAAAAATATAATATATTATTATAATATATAATAATAAATAATAATAAAGTGAAAAGTATAACTTTTCACTTGCTGTAAGTAATTATTGACAGTCCTAAATCGAAGGAGTTATTGAAGCTGGACCATAGAAATGATGAATTCCGCATTTCTTTTTTTGTTTTCAACTTTCCCCTCAACTGCCGTATTTTATGAATTTGAATTCGGATCGATTGGATCTCAAATGTTCAAATAAAGCTTGTCCCTTGAACAAATAAATGAGTTATGTTATATATGTTAGAATATATTCTATGTGCGTTTCATTTTTAATATTGTTTAATATTTAATATATGTATGTGTTCTTTATCCAGTTAAGTAATTAAGTAGATTGAGAAAAAAATACTAATAACAAAAAAATATTAACTTAAAATACTTAATAAGAATGGTGAAAAATATTCATATTCTTTCATATTCCATAGTATATCACATGATATAGTATATCATATTCTATAGTATATTATTTCCATGGTGTTAATAATACTAATAAATGACACTTCTATCATAGGAATAGGGATGGAAATTGGCTTTCTTGTTGCTTCAATAACGATTTAAGTATTTTTGATTTGATTTGATATCAAATCAAAAATACTTAAATCGTTTGATCTATGAAATGATTCATCAGAAGTAATGTAATGGCCCGGCCAGTACTTAACCAGGCCGGGGGAATGAACCTTTCTTACAAAATAAAAGAAGTAATCAAAGAAGTAAGGTATTCTTTCTGTATCTATTCTATTGGAGATAAGATATCCGTTTCGAATCATTACATTATCTGAATTGAATTATTGATCAAATTCGTAGATATCTTATCTATTTTAATAGAATATTTATTTAGAATATATTATTAGTGTTATTTTATCCTTATACTTATAATTATAATAAAAATAAAGAAAGAAAACGAGGGTTCTTTTAATCTTTTTTACTTCACGTGTCACATCACATAAAAAATGAAAAATTTTGAATTGGGAGAGATGGCTGAGTGGACTAAAGCGGCGGATTGCTAATCCGTTGTACGAGTTATTTGTACCGAGGGTTCGAATCCCTCTCTCTCCGCCCCCTCTGATTACTTCAGACTTTCAAAATTTTTCCAATTTCAATCCCCGATTTTTCATAATAGGTAAATGTATGGAATACATAAAAAAGTAAAGAAAAACTCAAAATCCTTTTTTTTTATTCCTCGCGTCCGGGATTACGGCCCGGATCGTTAGATAAGAATCCAAAGATGAAGAGAGAAACAAAAAATATCACTACTGTGTAAACGAAGAGTTTGAGAGTAAGCATTACACAATCTCCAAGATTATTTTTTTGGAAAAAGGAAATAGATTGCCTATTTTTTATCATATACACTATTTTGACATAACACCCCCCAAATGAAGTCTTTTCTTGAAAAAAAAGTAATTTTCACGAATTTATTTGTAATAAGAAAAGAAAGATTCGGATTCCTTCATTACCAAAAATTTTTGGCCATATCCATTATTTGGTATTGTGGGGTCCTTAGAAAGTCCTTGTTTACTGGAAGGTCAGAACGAGGAAATAAGTTGATCCAAATTTGTCACTGCGGTTATTCAATATAAAAGAATTTCGATTTTTGAATCGAGGGTTCATAATGTAAAACTTATCTGATCTTATCAATTTTTCGAATTTTTTTTCGGATAAATCATGAGCGGAGCATTCAAAATTTTATCGAAAACTTACGGCAGCTTGCCAAACAAAGGCTAAGAGAAAAAATAGTACAGGTATGACAGGCATAACATCTACGATTGGATTGAAAAAGGCATAAGCCTCGGGCAATTTGCCGAAGAAAAAACTACTCGAATAGAGGGTAGAATTAAGACAGATACAGATTAAATTAAAGATATTAAGCATAAGAAACATTTCATTCTTGTAGATTAGAAAATTTGATTTTGGTTGAGTTCTTTTTCTTAGGGAAAAACGAGAAGGCGGGTCAAAAAACCCTTCTTTTTCTTCGAACTCTCCCAAATCAAAAATCTTTCCTTTCATTCTCAAATGAGAATACAAGGAATTTGAGTTTCATACAATATCTTAATTGAATTTTATGTAATGATCAATAATTTTTTTATTCTATATTTCCATGTGCTGAATCCTAGCAGCAATGTATTTCATATGTATTTTGGTTGGGATTGACGAATGACCAATACCAATATTAGTCTTTATTAGTGTCGAATATAAATTCTAAATCTAAATGGGGCGTGGCCAAGCGGTAAGGCAACGGGTTTTGGTCCCGTTATTCGGAGGTTCGAATCCTTCCGTCCCAGATCGTCTCCATCAGAAACGAAAGATTCTTCTCTTTAACAATTTTCTGTTTCATTTTGGATATTTGGATATAATGTGATCTCGCCTTTTGTTCTGAATTCTAGAAATATGAATAATTCTAAGAATTATATCTTTTCTTTCGTTTGGTTTCTCACAAACGTGATCGAGTGTACGGGTAGAAATAAAGATATTTCTTTGAATTCTTAATTCAAAAAAGAATTTGGGGTGTATCATTCCCATTCAGAGTATACTTGTACTACTACTCATATTCATATTGAAGTAAGTTACTTAGGGAAACTTTGTGTTCCATATCGATGAAATGTGAATTCTCGCATGATGCATTCTGAATCGAAATAAAAAAAAGGCCTTTTTTCTATTCCATTCCCCAAGGAAAGCCTAAAGAAAATAAACGGTGTACCCCAATTCCCCACTTTATGTGGAGACTAAAGATTACGTAGTTTTTGGTATGAATTTCATTTCTTTCATCGTTCGTCTTAAAACTTCTAAAGCTGGGAAAAAATAGGAAAAACGAGTTGATCCAGATGCCGTTTTTTTTGTATTTTATCTTATTCAAATGAATAATTGGAAATCAATGTAATGTAACGATTAAATGGATGGAAATTTATATATTCCATTTGCTTGACTTTATTGGAATTGGTGGAAAGATTATTGAACCAGAAGTCAAAAAAATCCGTCTGTATAATCTGTATAATATAAAATGAACAAGTCCTATAATATATATTATGTATTGTTATCGTATTGTTCTATTTCAGTAATAGCGGCTCTTTGGTTAAGTCAAAAGGGTCTGTGATTCTTTAAATATCCATGATTACCCCCGGTAATAACTGTTCGTTGTATATGATGGATACGAAAAGATTAGAGTTATTCTTGATTCTGATTTTCTCTTTCAGATGAAAGAAAGAATAACGACTTTAATCTTATCTTACCTTACACGAGACCTTTTCTATTCCATACTCATGAAAACAAAAAACGATTTTTATTTTGACTTCATTTTTATGAACCTTGGTACTTGAAGAAGTCTGAAAAATCTATTGTGAAAAATCTATATTATAGAGAAACTTACGACCTTTTCGAGTCATCGGACTAGCTTATATTTGGTTAATAACTGATTTTGGTCCGGAATTGGAAATCCATTAAGGGCCATTCTTTTGAGGTTTCGAATTTATTTGTTCGAGAAAAATAGGATCTTTTTTTTCATGATTCACCATTCCGAACGATCTGTTGAAGATATAAATAAGACTTAAGTATATTCCTCTTTTTTAGAAAGCTGTTTCATTCATAGGATAGAATATGGGGTGAAATAACTTTAATAAAACCTTTCTAAGACTTTTCCGGATAACTATTTATCTATCCATTTATCTATCCATAGATACATAGAAAGTATTATATACCGTTGAACCAATGACTATTCATGATTCCATATTGAATCAATTCCATACCGGTTCAAAATTCAATTTTTAATTAGAGGAATGTTGTTATGGTAAAACTTCGTTTGAAACGATGTGGTAGAAAGCAACGTGCGACTTGAAGGACATGATTCGTTGTGGATTCTTATACCCACCATTTTCTATAGGAATGAAGATGCTCTTGAATCGACATAGTTTGTTCTGTTCCTGCTCGGAACCTAATTTGTGTTGGGTTCGTAAATAGGAAAGGAATAGTACATGATGGAGCTCGAGCAAAAAGTATTGATTAATTTATCGGGGGAAGAATCTAGGGTTAGTAACAATTAATAAGTTAGACCAACTTTGTAAGTATATCCTCAATATCGAAATTGAAATCGAAGGGTTAAAATTTGAACAAGTTTGAAATGAAATAAAAAAAGTCAACTTGTTGGAATTGGTAAAGTAAAACTTTTCGATTAAAATGTAAAGTGTATTATATTACAAGGGAATCAATCGTTCGTATTATCTTTCCACAGAAAGAAATAACAAAAAACAAAAGGTATGTTGCTGCCATTTTGAAAAAAAAAGGAGTAAAGATCACCGAAGTAATGTCTAAACCCAATGATTTTACAAAGCAAAGAGAAAGGATTCCGGAACAAGGAAACACTATTTTCAATTGTCTCAATAATTTTATTATTTTATTATAATGAGGAGTCAAAATAGAGACGAGACAAACAAGAGAGGTTAGAGACGACTCAAGAAATGCCTAAGGATTTACCTTCGAACTTTTTCAAAATTACCCAACTTGAGTTATGAGTACGAATGATATTTCTTTTTTCTGTAAGTAAGAACAAAAAACAACTCAAATCATAGTCTAATTCATGATTTTATGGATCTATTTGCCATTATATACAGAATATACAGAAATATTAGAATCATTTTTCTCGAGCCGTATGAGGAGAAAACCTCCTATACGTTTCTAGGGGGGGGGTATTATTTATCTACATCTATCCCAATGAGCGATCTATCGAATCGTTGCAATTGATGTTCGATCCCGACGAGAAGGGAGAGATCTTCAAAAAGTGGGTTTTTACGATCCGATACAGAATCAAACTTATTTAAACGTTCCTGCTATTCGTTATTTCCTTGAAAAAGGTGCTCAACCTACAGGAACTGTTCATGATATTTTAAGGAAAGCAGAATTATTTAAAGAAATCGTAAAGAAAAAAAAACAAAATTTCTAAATAAAAAAGGAAGGGTAACTAGTATCTATTTTTGGTAATTATTTACCCACAATTTGCTCTTTTCTTGTTCTATTTATACTTAATTTACTTTATTTCTTGTTGTGCCAATCCAACACAAATACTTATTTGATTTACTTATTAATTTAATTGAATTAATTGAATTTGTTTTCTCAACATTCCATTCATATTGACAATGGTGTATCGAACAAATATAATTAGATCGTAGATAAATAGATCTGTTTATTCCGACTCCGACCCCTATTGGTTTTTTCTTTACTTCAGTCAAATAATGGGTTTGCCGGATTTACTGTTATACAAGATGTATTTTCTTAACGAAAATCAAAAATTTTGAGAAAGGGGGGCGGTCCGTAAATGTAAATTTTGACATTTCTATTGGGAATCTGTTGTTTTAAATTCGATCCGCTCATTTTGCTATTTTGATGTTTATAATTGATCATAAAATCTTTCCTTTATATTTCATTTCTTATTAGTTCAATGTTTTGACGTAGTTGTACAGTGCAATTCAATTGATTTTTTTTATTTCGATCGCATCTACATATTATATTTATCTGGGTTGCTAACTCAACGGTAGAGTACTCGGCTTTTAAGTGCGACTATGATCTTTTACACATTTGGATGAAGCAAGGAATTCGTCCAGACTCTTGGTAGAGTCTATAAGACCACGACTGATCCTGAAAGGTAATGGATGGAAAAAACAGCATGTCGTAATAATAAGAAAAAATGGAATTTCTTATTATATTCTTATTTTTTTGAGTGGAATTTTGAGTTGATCCTTACCGGATCATTCCAAAATTTTGTTTTGATTTTTGGAGGAGGGCAAAAGAAATTCACATTTACAGTTGGTCTAGTGAATAAATGGATAGAGCCCTACGGCTCCAATTCTGATAAAAAAAAAAGTAACGAGCTTCTATTCTTAATTTGAATAATTACCCGATCTAATTAGATGTTAAAAATAAATTAGTGCCTGATGCGGGGAAGGGTTCTCCTGTGAATGGACCTTTGATTCTTTTTTTTTTTTTCTTTTTTAATAAATCCTAACTATTTCTCTATTATGGATTGGAAACGAATGTGTAGAAGAAACAGTATACTGACAAAAAGAATTTGTTCCAAAGTCAAAAGAGCGATCGGGTTGTAAAAATAAAAGATTTTTGACCCTCTGGTAATTATAACGAAGATAAACCCATTGGATAGAAGGGGAGAGGAAAAAGATCTGTTGATTGGACTCCCTGTTTCCGGGGTATATATTTTTTTCCATACATAATACATACCCTGTTCTGACCATATTGCACTATGTATAATTTGATAATTCAAGAAATGCCTATTGTTTCTGGTTCAAGTAGAAATGTAAGTCAATGGAAGAATTACAAGGATATTTAGAAAAGGATAGATCTCGGCAACAACACTTCCTATATCCGCTACTCTTTCAGGAGTATATTTATGCACTTGCTCATGATTATGGTTTAAATGGTTCAATTTTTTACGAATCCGCGGAAGTTTTTGGTTATGGCAATAAATATAGTTTAGCACTTGTAAAACGTTTAATTACTCGAATCTATCAACAGAAATCTTTGATTTCTTTGGTTAATGATTCTAACCAAAATCGATTTGTTGGGCACACCCACAACAATTTTTTTTATTCTCGTTTTTATTCTCAAATGATATCAGAAAGTTTTTCAATTATTGTAGAAATTCCATTCTCGCTGCGATTAGTATCTTATTTCAAAGAAAAAGAAATACCAAAATATCATAATTTACGATCAATTCATTCAATTTTTCCCTTTTTAGAGGACAAATTATCGCATTTAAATTATGTCTCAGATATACTAATACCTCATCCCATCCATATGGAAATCTTGGTTCAAATTCTTCAATGCTGGATTCAAGATGTTCCCTTTTTGCATTTATTGCGATTCTTTCTTCACGAATATCATAATTGGAATAGTCTTCTCATTACTCAGAAGAAATCCATTTTCGTTTTTTCAAAAGAAAATAAAAGACTATTTCGGTTCCTATACAATTTTTATGTGTTTGAATGCGAATTTTTATTTGTTTTTATTCGTAAACAATCCTTTTATTTAGGATTAACATCTTTTGGAACTTT